TCAGCATTTTGAACGTCTCTAATTCAAAACCGAACATGAAACTTTGGTTTCATTCGGCTCCTTTATGGATATGGATGTGAACAAACTTACAGAAAAAATTCTACCCATAACATCTATGTCAACTTTTGTCTGACTACTTATTTCTTTCTAGATGATCCCTCTAGAAGAGAGTAATTCTAACAATCTTTCTAGTTACTTCGTTCTCTATTTTTATTTGAGACGGTCCTGAGGAAAGGGATTTTGTTTCCACCGAGCTAAAAAAACAGGTCGATGCCTCTAGTAAACCAGAGTCATCATTTAATAGCTATTTTTATTCAATTTTGTATTTGTAAAGCAAAAATTGAAGATTTAGTTACGATTAGAAACCTACTTGCTATCTTTATCCATGGATCCTTTACTCATACTGATTCAATTGGAAGTATTAATCCAATTCCAAAATTATGTTTCGTAATTTCATAATCCAATTTGTCACTTTCTAAGTGATCCTTGGATACAAATCACGAGAATGTATATTTTTTCTCGAATCCGTGATTGAGAGGTAAAGGATTAAATCCTTTTCTTTTTTCAAATAAAGTTTTTGGTCGGAATACGAATCAAACCGAAAACAAAGACCCTTTAACTATCAAAGGGTTAAAAAAACGAATCACACTTTTACCACTAAACTATACCCGCTACAATTCGATTATTGTATACAACTGGACCTTTTGTCGAACCGGAAAATGGGTATAATAAGATGGGATCATCAAAGAATCCAAAAATTTAGCGTATTTACCCTCTTTTTTTTTTTCGTTTTCGCGGATGGAAATAGTCCTTCTTCTTTTTTTGTTCGTGCTTGAATATTGCCTATTCCCTTTTTTATATATTTTATATATTTATATATATATATATTATAATATATATATATATAATACTAAAAATACTAAGCATTTTTGTTTTCAAATCAGATAAATGAAAAATTATCATTATTTTTCTATAATTAGTTGGAACAAAACAAAAAGAGGCCCGGCTGGGTACTGACCAGACCAGGCCGTGTCAATAACAATAAGAAGGGTCTTTCGAACAAAATACGAAGGGGTCGCTTTTGGTTTTCTTTATATTGTTGGCACTTTCGAGCCCTTCTCTTTATTTATTCTTTATTTATCGAAAAAAAATTACTGATAAAAATGGTACATATCTATATAATAGAGAAAGAAATACTCCTTATTTTTTTTATGTGTAATCTAACCCAATTTTCAATTAGGAGAGATGGCTGAGTGGACTAAAGCGGCGGATTGCTAATCCGTTGTACGAGTTATTCGTACCGAGGGTTCGAATCCCTCTCTTTCCGCTTTCCTTGATGACTTTATTTATTTATTTATTTATTTTTTTTTTTTTTCAAATTTGGCATTTTTATATAAACAAAAAATCCGAAGAAAATAGAAAAGAAAAACCCTTATTCTTCGCGCCCAGGATTACGTCCAGGATCATTAGATAGGAATCCAAAGATGAAGAGAGAAACAAAAAATATCACTACTGTGTAAACGAAGAGTTTGAGAGTAAGCATTACACAATCTCCAAGATAATTAAAAAAAAAAAGAGAATAGATCCTCCATTTTTCTACCACATATCCTATTTGGATATCAAGAGCCGAGTTTCTTTCTAGAAAAAATCACGAACTTTCGAGGAAATCTAGGAAATTTGTAAGAAATTTTTCAATTTAAATAATTTATTAAATAATTTAGATTTTAGATATTTTAGATTAAGGATCTTATCGAAAACTTACAGCAGCTTGCCAAACAAAAGCTAAGAGAAAAAAGAACACGGGTATGACTGGCATAACATCTACGATTGGGTTCAAAAAAGCGTAGGCCTCGGGCAATTTTCCGAAGAAAAAACTACTTGAATAAAAGGCAGAATTAAGACAGATACAGATCAAACTAAAGATATTAAGCATAACAGACATTTTGTTCTTGGAGATAATTGCATTTTGATTGAATTATTGATATGATATAAGGAAAAAGGGGAAAATTTAGGTAGACAAAAAATCCTTCTTTTCTTTTGAACTCACCCAATCAAAAATCCTCCAATTCTCAAAAGAGAATAGAGGAAATCATACTTTCATACAATATCTTAATTGAATTATATCTAATGATCAATAAATTAAGTTTAATTCTATATAATTCTATATAATTAATCTATATTAATAAATAAATAGAATTCTATATTAATTATATTAATAAAAAAAATCCTAGTAATAATCTAAATATCTATAGAATAAATTAGATTGGAGTTGACAAATAACCAATACTGTAATATAATTTACTATTAAATAGTACTATTTTTTTTTTACTAATTATAATTTATAATTATACTTTAGTAGTATGGTTACTTTCTTAGTATCGTTTAGTAGTATCGAAAGTAGTTTCGAATAGAAACCTAAATGGGGCGTGGCCGAGTGGTAAGGCAACGGGTTTTGGTCCCGCCATTCGAAGGTTCGAATCCTTTCGTCCCAGAGCATATTCATTATCTTAGAATAGAATAAAGATTTTGTTGAATGGGGTAACGTCTAATGTTAGCTGGAATTTCTTTCTTTTTTTTTTTTTATCTTTTATGCATGAATCATATCTTTTTTACACAAACTGAATTGAATCGCGTACAAATGACACGCAAATGTAATTGACTCTATTTCTGATCCAGGTAAATTGGGAACATCGGTTCCCAGAGTTGGAATTTTAAAAAAGGGGGTCTTTTCATCCTATGCTCCATCCCATCTTGTTTCGGGAAGTTAGTTATTTAGAAAAACATTCCGTCCCATATTGATTTTATATTTTATCAATATTTTGATTTTCAACGATCCTATCTATTATTTCGTATCCTAGAAACTATATTTTTAGGAATTTTTATTTTTATATAGATTTATTAATTCTAACTATTTTGGTACTAATGAAATTCATTCAAAGCCGATAGGATTAATTCTCCTAAGGGGTTAGACTAAAATAAAAAAAAAGGAGCAACTTAATTTGGACTTGTTGGGATTTGTACCTAGCCAGTCCGCATCCCCGAGCATAATTCCCATTTTTTTCTCTTATGTCCCATTAGTCCTGTAGTACCCCGGGGGCGAATACATTAACCGAAGATATTAAAATTTCTGTGTCTGCCTGAATTGCATTAACAAAAATCAAATTATAAAATTATATATGTAATTATATATCTATCCGAATATATCTATCCGAATCCGATGTATTTTCTTTGAATAAGTATTTCGTGTTTGGCCCTAATAAATAATAAATAATTGTAAATTTATGTAACACTTAAAAGGGGGTGTTTTATGTTTTATATCTTTTATTCTCTTTTATTCACTTTCTATTCTATTATGTATGGATATTATATTATGTATGGAAAGATTCGATTAGCGAAATCTTGCTGACCTACACAGCTTAAACAAAATAAAAAAACGAGGAAATGTTTAACGTATATGTATCCTTCTATTCTATTCTATTTTTGTGAAAAAGGTTTTTGACCCCCTCGATTTTGAATTTAAAAATGAAAATATTTAACAAATATTTAACCCTAACTTTTAATCTATTACTAACTTTTAATCTATTATTAAATATATTATTAAATAGGAATTCTTTTTCATTTTAAATTAAGAGGACTTGCTAAAACTTATTCAGAAACTTCTTTACCGATTTGTAGCTATATTCTTTATTTACCGATCTATAGCTATATATAAAATCTCTCTTCTATATTCTAAAGAACATTATAGAACAAAGGGATATAGATTATGATGTCTACAAACCAATGACTATTCATGATTCCATAATTGAATCAATTCCATACTGGTTCCAAATTAGAGGGATGTTATGGTAAAACTTCGTTTGAAACGATGTGGTAGAAAGCAACGTGCGACTTGAAGGACACGATCCATTGTGGATTCTTTCTTATATCCACCATTTTCAATTTCTATAGGAATGAGGGTGCTCTTGGCTTCGACATCCGTTGGTAACCTAAATAGTCCACGATGGAGCTCGAGTAGAAAGTATTAATTCATTTCTCAGGACAAGAATCTAGGGTTAATGCAAATCAATAAATTGGAGCAACTTCGTGAATATATCTTCGATATAGAAATGGAAGGGATCACATTCGAGCAAGTTTCCAATTCAAAAGGAAAATTTCTTGGAATTAATCAAACCCTTTCGATCCAAAGTGTATCACGCGGGAATCTATTGTCCGTAGGATTCTTTGATAGAAGGAAATAAAAAAAAGGGGTATGTTGCTGCCATTTTGAAAGGATTAAGAAGGACCGAAGTAATGCCTAAACCCAATGATTTAAAACAAAGATAAAGGATCCCAGAACAAGGAAACACCGTTTTAATCGTCTCACTAACTGGGCCAGACTTAAGAATCCAAATAGATTTTAACCGAGACAAACAAAAAAGGGGGAAAAGACCACTCAATAAACGAAAGATTCTCTTTTGAATTATTGGAGAGTTATCTAACTTGAGTTATGAGTAAGAATGGTTTTTTTTTTATAAAAGAAGAAGAAAAAACAGACTTAAACTCCAGTCTAATTGATTTGATGATTTTATAGAACCTTTTTGTCATTTATGGAATTTATTCGAATTCCATACCATAGATAAAACTTCAAATCCAATTCTTTTTTTTTTCTCGAGCCGTACGAGGAGAAAACTTCCTATACGTTTCTAGGGGGGGTGTATTGTTCATCTACATCTATCTCAATGAGTTGTCTATCGAATCGTTGCAATTGATGTTCGATCTCGAAGAGAAGGAAAAGATCTTCAGAAACTAGGTTTTTATGATCCGATAAAGAATCAAACTTATTTAAATGTTCCCGCCATTCTCTATTTCCTTGAAAAAGGGGCTCAACCTACAGGAACTGTTCAGGATATTTTTAAAAGGGTGGGGGTTTTTAAGGAATTTTATTCTAATCAAACGAGATTCAATTAAGGATTAAGGAAATACAAAAAAGGGGGGCAGTTATTTGTATATAACTTTGGATA